AGTATCTAGTATATGTAGATATTTTTTATTTTTATAATAACTATATATAGTTATATGCAGTAGACTCCTATTGGATTATTTTGGAATAATCAAATGGATTTGACTAACAGGTCGAGAGTAAAATGAATTTTTTCAAGACGAGACGATCCCTTAAAAAAAAATTCAAGATATTTCATCGAATGATGAGTTTCTACTTGTCTCCTTTAATTAAAGTCTTAGAGGAAATTTTCGACAACTTCTTGATTCTCCTTACTAGATTTATTTTAAAAGATCCCCTGGATCGAATCATTCTATTGTATTGACAATTTGCAAAAATTGATCATACTATGATCATAGTATGAGGGCGGTTGGTCAAGTCGGCCCCCATCGTCTAGTGGTTTAGGACATCTCTCTTTCAAGGAGGCAACGGGGATTCGAATTCCCCTGGGGGTAGGGTACTACGAAAGGAAGTTGATCATGGATTACCAATAAGCCTAAAATTCATTTTTCCTGGGTCGATGCCCGAGCGGTTAATGGGGACGGACTGTAAATTCGTTGACAATATGTCTTCGCTGGTTCAAATCCAGCTCGGCCCAATTATCCGCCAATCTCACCATGAGATTGTATAACCTCCCTGCCATATCATACGAAGATAAAAAAGAAGAGAGTTTTCTGCTATATCTATATCCCCTAATTTCACTGGGATTGTAGTTCAATTGGTTAGAGCACCGCCCTGTCAAGGCGGAAGCTGCGGGTTCGAGCCCCGCCAGTCCCGTCCCGACGGATCCAATAAATCCCTAAATTCATTTTTCCCTTTCTATGAACTAGTAAAGGGTGTCGGGGGACATACTCTCATTTCCAAATCAACAAATCAAAGGAAAGGGGGTCTTTATTTCTTTTTTCTTTACTATTTTTCCGTTTCGTTTTTATTGTTTGTTAAAGTAGAAAACAAAGAAACCTATGTTAAATATAAAAATTTTCGATTTATTGGGCTAGGAATCAAATTTGGATTCGGTATGGATAAAAGGACTTCCTATGTTATACTAATCAAGTCTCGACGACGACTTGATTTAATAGATCAGATATTGTTATTCGTGATATTGATCCGATTCAAAATCATCGGGAGATAATTCATTCATTGAATTTACAGACGAAAGATTTATCATCTCTAGGGGATTAAATCCCGAGTTATTGCGAAGTAAACAAACCAATGAGATTATGGAAGTAAATATTCTTGCATTTATTGCTACTGCACTATTCATTCTAGTTCCTACTGCCTTTCTACTTATCATTTACGTAAAAACAGAAAGTCAAAAGGATTAATTCAATTGCATTTTCAAATTAATTTGAATGAAAATTTTCTTGTGAGTTTTGATCAAAAATTGACGAAGTCAAATGAAAAGTATTCCAATTTCACATCTTAACTTCAATATTAAATAATAACTAAAATGAGCGGATTAGAATCGGAAGTATTCTAAGAGCTAGATGGGATGGCAAGAAAGAAATAGATGAATCCTTACTACCATCCCATCTAGCTCTTAGTCTAGAAACTAAGCCTCTAAAGTTCGAATCTAGATTTAAATAAGGATAAAGGCTTAAGTTTCTATCAATCAATCTACAATATTCTCTTCTAGAGAGGTATAGGTGTGGAAATGAATTCCCTATATTGTAGGGAATTGACATAACATCCAATTTGATAAATCTATTTGTTCCGATCAATCGGCAATGGAAATAATTCTTATCTTAGGATTGGAATTCCTTCAATAAGGAACAGAAAACCTTACCGATTTTTAACACCCAAACCACCAGATGAACTAAGTCGATCAAGCGGAAACGCCTTTATGGTAAATGCCCAATATGTGATTCGTCCGAGGCAAGATCTCATTATCTCTTATTAGACAACCACAATATATATATATCGTTTCTCATAGAAAGTGTGTATGCCCTTAACAAAACGACTTCTTCTTTGAGAAGTAAAGGGGGGAAAGAAATTCAAAAAGGTCTGGTCTTCCACACTATCTAGATCTCTAAAGATTCTTAGAAAGATAGTAAGAACCCATTCCATAGAGAATTTCGGAAGAATTGTAGTGAATCCCTTTCTTTTCGAAATAAAAACACGGGAATTGCTGAAATACCCCTTTGATTGAAAGAGTCTGATTCATATCCTAGATTACCCCGTTGGGTTCCAGTGGAATTCGAAGATTTCTATTTGAACGGGTTCAAAGCGCGTTGTAGAACGATCAATAAAACAATCGATACGTTTTTTGTTGATTCTTCAACTTAGTTAGTAGTGCTTCTAAAGTCCACTTCTTCCCCACACTACGAGTGAAAGGGAAAATGTAAAGACTACCATTAAAGCAGCCCAAGCGAGACTTACTATATCCATGTGAATTATGCCCCTTATCTCTATAAATAGGAAAGAATTATTCCCTTAGTCCTTATTAATTAAATTCTATAATATAATAGTGGAATCAATGGTGCAGAGTCAAAAGGGGATTCTGCCCGAACACTATACACTATTCAGAAACCAATCCCAAAAATCGATTATGATTTCGAATTGGAACAGATTAAACACAAGTAAAATACTTGGTAATACCCCTCATGTAGGAATAATAAGGTCTATTTTTTTTTGTTTTGTTAACCTTCGTAAGTCAAAACAGAAGGGGAGAAATCACTAAAAAGGAGAAATCGCTATCTAATACAGGCTGGACCTCTATTTCTCCATTTGATCGAATCCGTACCTCCTTTCCCGGTTGTCGCCGTGAAACAGGGTAGGGCTTGCTGAAAGGGGAGTCTTTATTTTTGCCCCCTTTTCTATTTTCTATCAAGGGAATCGTGAAGTCTTAATAGCCCTTCTCCCCATTTTACTTGTGTTTAACTGGATTCGAATATTTTTTGGAATTCTAGACGCAAACGAGGATTTCCATTCTTTGCTTTTCGAAAAACCAAAAGACCAAACCAAACAAAGCACCAATGGTCTGTGCGCTTCTACCGGGGAAGAATTCTTCGAATTCTATTAGCAGGACAGAAGAGAAGCAGAGATTTCTAGTTTTTGTTGATCAGGCGACACCCGGATTTGAACTGGGGAAAAAGGATTTGCAGTCCCCCGCCTTACCACTCGGCCATGTCGCCAAAACGATAACGATATAAAATAGATGAAAATTTTCCCGAATTAATGAATTTTTATTGTACTTGCACTTTGACTCTTGTTTTCCGTAATTTTGAGACCCCTTTTTGTTGTATTTAATACGTCCCTTCGATTGATTTAGAGTATCTGAAAATACACAATGTTTTTAGCATTGTGTATTTTCAGCCGAAAAATTGGAACCAGTAACTAGTGATTCCTGACTTAAAATTCCTGAACGATTCTGGAATTTGAATCTCAAGTTCTGTTTTCCTAATGACCTAAACCAATTGGTTTGGTTTCAATTTGTATTGATTTTTTCAATCAAAAACCCTTTTCAATGTGAATTATAACAAAACATATGAGCGTTTGTAAACCCTAGAACATAAACTGTTACATAGATATAGATAGATATTATCTATATATGTATTTCTTATGTATTTCTATATCTTATGTATTTCTATATGTATTATTTCGATATGTTTATATTGTCGATAGGGAATTATCATAAGATAATCTTACTTAAGTTCGATTTTGTATTCAATAGGAATGTTCTTTTTATTTTGATGGAGCACAAGCCCGGTTGTTCAAAGTGGAGTCGGCAATAAAAAATAAAAAGAAAAGAGAAGTCTATAGCTATCTGCATATGTGCTTACTAAACCTAACCCTTCTTAGAGACTTCAAATCATATTCTACTCAAAAATGAGTAGAGTACAAACATCTCTCTTCTCTGACTTCTCTGATAATCGTTTTTTGAACAACGAAATCCCTAACATAAAAACTGAAATGGCAGTTAAGGGCTAAGGATTCTATCGGATTTTTTTGTCTTTGTCTTCAAATCTTTTTCTCAAATTCTAATATCATATATCATAATAATGGTATGATTTGAATCATTTTCTTTTTTGTTTTCCTATTATATACAAAATAGAAAACCCTATAGCCTTACTAAGTCTAAGTAACGAAATTTTTTTTCTAAGATTTTTTATCAAGTCCTTTGTATTTGGATCTGTTACAACTTCCAATTTAAATAGAAAATTTTCTTTATTCCTCTGTTCATATGTAGTTCATACATTTCAGTCCAAATAGGGAGTTGGATAAAATTTCATGTGATTCAGTAAACAGAATAGAAATTCCATGGGTGCTAGATCGTCGATCTAATTTGATGAAGAATGTGCTTAATCTTAATTAATAGAATGGGATTTTTTGATAAATGGGAAATTCAAAATGCTCAAAGATGCAAATGAGGCAATGTCTACAATACCTGGGTTTAATCAGATCCAATTTGAAGGATTTTGTAGGTTCATTGACCGGGGTTTGACAGAAGAACTTTCTAAGTTTCCAAAAATTGAAGATACAGACCATGAAATCGAATTTCAATTATTTGTGGAAAGATATCAATTGGTCGAGCCGTTGATAAAGGAAAGAAATGCTGTGTATGAATCCCTTACATATTCTTCTGAATTATATGTATCTGCGGGATTCATTTGGAAAACGAGTAGGGATATGCAAGAACAAACTATTTTGATTGGAAACATTCCTCTAATGAATTCCCTAGGAACTTCTATAGTAAATGGAATATATAGGATTGTGATCAATCAAATACTGCAAAGCCCCGGTATTTATTACCGGTCAGAATTGGATCATAACGGAATTTCGGTGTATACTGGCACCATAATATCAGATTGGGGAGGAAGATCAGAATTAGAGATTGATAGAAAAGCAAGGATATGGGCTCGCGTGAGTAGAAAACAAAAAATCTCTATTCTAATTCTATCATCAGCTATGGGTTCGAATCTAAGAGAAATTCTAGACAATGCTTATTATCCTGAAATTTTTTTGTCTTTTCTGAATGATAAGGAGAGAAAAAAAATTGGGTCAAAAGAAAATGCCATTTTGG